TAGATAAGGACATATATCTGCAAGGCCCGATCAATAGTTCAAGTCACACACTCCCATAATCCATTTTATCTTCGGAAAATTCACTTCAACTATGAGTGTCAAAAAAATAATACATTTTTGTAGAGTTGAAGAGAAATATCCCAATACATGTCTTATTTTTTTTTCAATAATCCATATTTGTAGCAATGAAATACTAGTGTTCCTACCCCAAGTGATAGATGATTGATTACAAGATGGTATATATTCTTTATAAAGGACCAGAAATACCTTGCTTACGTATCATTGGGAAGTGCATTAACATAAATACGGCGGTAAGAAGAGGTAATACAAAAGTGTGTAAACTATAAAAACGAGTCAAAGTGGATTGTCCTACACTAGCACTTCCGCGTAATAACTCTACCAGAGGCGAGCCTATTACAGGAATAGCGTCTGGTACGCCTGTTACAATTTTTACTGCCCAATAACCAATTTGGTCCCGAGGTAAGGAATAACCAGTTACACCAAAAGATGCGGTCAATACACCCAAAACCACACCTGTAACCCAAGTCAATTCACGAGGTTTTTTAAAGCCGCCGGTGAGATACACGCGAAATACGTGCAGGATCATCATTAGGACCATCATACTTGCCGACCATCGATGAACTGATCGGATTAACCAACCAAAATTAGCTTCAGTCATTATATATTGAACAGAAGCAAAGGCCTCCGTAACGGTCGGACGATAATAAAAAGTCATAGCAAACCCGGTAGCTACTTGTACTAAAAAACAAGTAAGCGTAATTCCCCCTAGACAATAAAATATGTTGACGTGAGGAGGAACATATTTACTAGTTATATCATCGGCAATTGCCTGAATCTCAAGACGTTCTTCGAACCAATCATAGATTTTATTGAGATAGGTAAATCAAGGGGACCCCCCCGGAGAACCGTATATGAAAATTTCATCTCGTACGGCTCAAACAGAAACACCAAAATACTAGTTCTAACGGATGTGTGTAATATAAAGTTTGAAATTTTTTAATTCTATGATTTATGATTCAATTTTTTTTTGAAGATACTAAAGAATAAAAATCCGAAAGCTCTTCTTTGTGGTTATAATGCCAAAAAATCAAGTCGGCTCATTCGTCTATATATTGATCGTTATAGGCCTCTTGAATCTTCTATTTACCTATTTTCTTTGGTGTTATTTATGTGTAATGCGGCTTTACTGCTGTTTTCTTTATTATTGATAGGAATTCTCTTGTTAAGACCCTATGAATTGATTAAAACCTCAGATTCATACTAAAACCACGATGATTCAATAAAACCCTTTCAAACTAAGTCTAAGTCCCAAAATTCCCTGAGTAAGAACCATTGGATCATCACTTATTCAATGAATAGATATAATGACTAAAAATCCAAACCAAAGAAACCTTTGTTTTGTCCTTTGATCAAAATAAGCATAAACGAAAGTTTGAAAGAATCAAAATATTTCTATTTATAACTTCTAACTCTTTGAAAAAATTTTTTGAAGTCCGGACACGAGGTCTGACTATTAAGTATGAATCATAGTTCTAATAGTAATCTATTTCATATATTCCGTGCTCCAGATACTAGAATGAATATCCGACGAAGTAAAACCATCTCTATCAAGATGACAGACCCATTCTCTGTACTATCCATAGGATCATTTATACCAAGTCACACACTCATATTCCGGAAATACAGAAACAAAGAAATTCCACGGTCAAACTACCAAAATAGAATGGGATAAAAATCAGAAACCTAAACGCTTCACTTTGTATTGAAAAAGCCAGTTAATGGTTCTTGGGAATCTAATTCATTGAAATTCCATCCAGTAAAATGGAAGAATTATAAATCTCCAAAATAATAGATAGGAATATCGCGAATAGAGCCATTGCGAGACCCATCAAAGGAGTAGTTCCCCACCCAGGAGCTACTTTACCATATTCTGAATTCAATGGTTTCAATAAACTCCCCGCATTAGTTCGTTTTGGGCGGCCAGATCTAGAACTACCTTCAACGGTTTGTGTAGCCATAATATTTTATATTCAGTAAGATCTGTTGACTTTGTATACCATTCCGTTGTAAATAAATGATCTTATCATAGATCCGTTGTGGTCTTAAAACTTTATAATGTCTTAAAACTATATAATCATGGAAACAGCAACCCTAGTTGCCATCTTTTTATCTGGTTTACTTGTAAGTTTTACTGGGTACGCCTTATATACTGCTTTTGGGCAACCCTCTCAACAACTAAGAGATCCATTCGAGGAACACGGGGACTAGTTGAAGTACGGATCCTCCCAATATTGGGAGGATCCGTACTTCAATTGAGATAATGACAAATCATTTCACCTTTTTAGTTGGAACTTTAGGCGGGTCTCGAAAAAAGATAGCGAAAAAAATTATTCCTAGAGTTGAGACTAAAAGGAATGTATAAACCAATGCTTCCATAGATTCGATCGTGGTTTACAATTATAGCTTCCATACCTGTTTATTTGGGATCGTCTCCCGGATAAATAAAGAACAAGAGTCAAAGAAAAGGCAGTGATTCAAATCAAGATTTATCTGGTACCCCATCTAAAAATCACAAAAAGAAAATAAAAATGAAAAGTAACAAGTAACAAAGCATATTGTATCAGACTACTTGTCTTCTTGTAGTTGGATCTCCAAGTTTTTGGAATGCTCCAAATTCCACTTGAGCATCTAAATCTGGATCAATACCAGCAAAAACATCTCGAAACAAGGTTCTAGCACCATGCCAAATGTGTCCGAAGAAGAAGAGCAAAGCAAACGAAGCATGTCCAAAAGTAAACCAACCCCGTGGACTGCTACGAAAAACACCATCGGATTTCAAAGTAGCACGATCTAATTCAAAAATCTCACCCAATTGAGCACGTCTAGCATATTTTTTCACAGTAGCGGGATCGCTATAACTGACTCCGTTGAGTTCGCCGCCATAGAACTCGACAGTTACACCTACTTGTTCGACACTATATTTAGATTCCGCCCTTCTAAAAGGAACATCGGCTCTAACAATTCCGTCTCCGTCTACCAAAACAACCGGAAATGTTTCAAAAAAAGTAGGCATACGACGTACAAAAAGTTCGCGCCCCTCTTTATCTCTAAAGATAGGATGTCCTAACCACCCAACAGCTATTCCATCCCCGTTGTCCATTGAGCCCGCTCTGAATAACCCCCCCTTTGCCGGATTATTGCCGATGTAATCATAAAAAGCTAGTTTTTCGGGAATTTTAGACCAAGCTTCAGATAAACTTTGATTTTCAGCCAACCCAGCACCAATTCTTCGATATATTTCTTGTTGGAAGTATCCTTGATCCCATTGATAACGAGTGGGACCAAATAATTCAATCGGGGTAGTTGCTGAACCATACCACATAGTTCCAGCAACTACAAAAGCGGCAAAAAAGACAGCAGCAATACTACTGGAAAGGACCGTTTCAATATTTCCCATACGTAATCCTTTGTATAGGCGTTGAGGTGGACGTACACTAAGATGGAATAGACCCGCCAATATGCCCAAGGTCCCTGCTGCAATATGATGAGAGGCTATTCCTCCCGGAACAAAAGGATCAAAACCCTCCACACCCCACGCTGGATTTACGGATTGTACCCTTCCAGTTAGTCCATAAGGATCGGACACCCATATTCCAGGACCATACAATCCTGTTACATGAAATGCACCAAAACCAAAGCAAGCCACCCCTGATAGAAATAAATGAATTCCAAAGATCTTAGGCAAATCCAAAGAGGGTTTTCCTGTACGTTCATCAGTAAATATTTCTAGATCCCAATACACCCAATGCCAGATAGCTGCCAAAAAGCACAAGCCCGAAAACACAATATGTGCCCCGGCCACACCTTCGTAACTCCAAATACCCGGATTCGTTACAGTACCCCCTGTGATACTCCAACCGCCCCATGAATTGGTTATTCCTAAACGAGTCATGAAGGGTATAACGAACATACCCTGTCTCCACATTGGATCAAGAACAGGATCAGAAGGATCAAAAACTGCTAATTCGTATAGAGCCATCGAACCGGCCCAACCAGCAACCAGAGCTGTATGCATTATATGGACAGAAATCAAACGACCGGGATCATTCAATACGACGGTATGAACACGATACCAAGGCAAACCCATGGAAATACCCCTTTATCAATGAAAAATAGACACAATGTAACTTTATTGCATTGGAAAAAACTATGCTGTGGACCCTCTTTTTAGTGGATTATCTTGGGGAAAGAATTAATATTTGTTTGATTCTTTTCAATTACTTTTAGTAATAATGAAACTATTTTGTTCGTAGGAACAAAAAGAAGCAGATCTATTCTACACCCGATAAGTACCAATACGCAATGGTAGGGGAGTTGATACCATTTTATATGAGTGAATGCATATATATATTTGTTCATCATTCAAAGGACTTATTTGTAATAATTTTCCTTTATTCATTTTGTCTTCTTTATCTTTATCTTTTTTTATAAACTTAGTCAATCTATGGCTAAAATATGATAAAGGCCAATATTAGTAGGACACTAAATCCATTGTTACGCTTTCACATCAAAGTGAGATATAGTACTTAATTTTTCTTTTATTTAATGCCTATTGGTGTTCCAAGAGTACCTTTTCGAAGTCCTGGAGAGGAAGATGCATTGTGGATTGACGTATAGTGCGACTTGTCAGATATATTGGGTCATATGGTATTTCCCCATTCTCTTCCCCGATCGAGATATCCTCCCCTTCGCCCAAGAAAGATTGATTGAATTATCAAAAATTTGGAGCGTGAAGTTCAATTAGATCCATTTTTTCGGGAGGGTATACAGATTAATATTATCAATTAGAATAATTTATGGTTATCTTGGTTAGGCCAATAAAATGAAGTATCCAGGCTCCGTTTAGAAAAAAACCGGTAAAAAATCTATTTATGATTACTATTTCTATCATATTCTATTTCTTTATATATTTATAATAGAAGTGATCTCAAACTGTTAATCAATCGAGTAATATGATGAATGCATTGAATATCTATTGTAAGACATGAAATAAATTGTAAAAAGGAAGTCGTAGCAAAAGGACGTGGTATTGGGGCATTTGTCATATATGTGCAAATCCAAATCGGGCGGATCTTTACTCGGAGTAGAGCATAAACCTAAAAAAATTGAAGAAGCCCATTCAGGAACAAGAAAATTACATCGCGATTGAGATTGTATCTCGATGAAACAATACATCAATGAAAAGTTAGTTAGATAAATTTAGTAATTTTTTTTTATAGATAAACAAAACAGGCCAAAACCCATCTTTTTTGAAAAATGAAAGAAAAGCCCCTTTTTATAAGTTAAAAGCCTGGTATGAAAAATAAAATAAAATAAAAGAAAGCGCTAGAATCTACATCTACACATTGATTCTTTTTTTTTTTTTCGTTATTTTTGTTGAACCGTATGCATCAAAAGGTGCATGTACGGTTTCTAAGGGATACAACTTTATCCCAATCAACCGACTTTATCGAGAACGATTACTTTTTTTAGGCCAAGGGGTTGATAGCGAGATCTCGAATCAACTTATTGGTCTTATGGTATATCTCAGTATAGAGGATGATACCAAAGATCTATATTTGTTTATAAATTCTCCTGGCGGATGGGTAATACCCGGAGTAGCTATTTATGATACTATGCAATTTGTGCGACCAGATATACAGACAATATGCATGGGATTAGCCGCTTCAATGGGATCTTTTATTCTGGTCGGAGGAGAAATTACCAAACGTCTAGCATTCCCTCACGCTTGGCGCCAATGAGTTTTTTATTTGATTTGAGAGAAAAAAGAAGACTATGCCTTCGCGCTATATGAAATATGAATATTAAGTAATAATAGCATGGCACTTCGAATTCGATATGATAAATTTTTTTAACCCTTAAATTATGTATCGAAAGAGTAGTATGAGATAAAAGGTATTTCCGATTTTATCTAATCTATCGGGAGGCCTATTTCAGCGTCACAAACTTTTTTGTTTTCACGCCGGGAGGCTCTTAACAATATTTAGGTTATGAAAGAATATGAAAATAAAAAAAATCTTGTTTTTTTATTTGAAAAAAAAAAAGAAACTTTGGGATTGCTAAATAACAGACGAAATAAATATATAAAGCAACGGAGCCATCATAGTATTTTTGAACTACTCCAAAAACAAAAAGAAGGGTGGTTATTGGATCATTTACCAACCCGAGTCTGATAGACCCTATATTTAATTTATTTGATATTTAAGTAAGGTAAAAACGAATTCCATTATAGAGCCGTATGCAATGCGTAAAAGATGCCTGTACGGTTGTTCAATTATATATTTTATTATTCTTTATCTCTTCACCTTATCATCATGCGAGATAGAATAAACATTTATTATGTTATATCATCAGGGTAATGATCCATCAACCTGCTAGTTCTTTTTATGAGGCACAGACGGGAGAATTTATCTTGGAAGCGGAAGAACTTTTGAAGCTGCGCGAAACCGTCACAAGGGTTTATGTACAAAGGACAGGCAAACCCTTATGGGTTGTATCCGAAGATATGGAAAGAGATGTTTTTATGTCAGCAACAGAAGCCCAAGCTCATGGAATTGTTGATCTTGTAGCGACTGAATAAAAAAGAAAAAATAACAAAAATTTCAGACGAATTGGTGATTTGAGATTTTATCTTCTTACCGGATTTAATATTCTATTCATTAATCTATTAATATAGAAATAAAATAATTCATAATCATCCGGTTAAGATCGATCTAAACCAGCCCATTATGTATATGATTCAATATGCCAACTATTAAACAACTTATTAGAAACACAAGACAGCCAATCAGAAATGTCACGAAATCCCCCGCTCTTGGGGGATGTCCTCAGCGACGAGGAACATGTACTAGGGTGTATGTGCGACTCGTTCAGATCATGGGCTAGGACAAAAGAAAGAAAACAATTGATCCAGTATCAACGATCAGTACCAGTGAATAGACTAGAATGGAAGAACTCCATTCAATATCTAAAAATCAAAAAGATCTATCCTTCTATTGTGGTATCAAATGTATGGTTTCCGTTGGTGCAAATCCAATCAACTCCGTTTTAAATTTAAGATGAGAAAGAATTCTCCATTGATAGCAAATGATATCCATTAAGCAGGGGAAATACTATTTTAAAAAGCAGAAAAATTATGCCTTACTCTTGCAAGAACGGACTAACAGGGTCAGCTACTCAGCTAATCTTCATAATTAAATACCGTTACTGTATAAGTAGATCTCATTGTGAAAGACCTCGTACTGGATAATTATGGGTAGAGCCAAAGAGTGTGAACTGTACAAGTTAACAATAACATTGATTAAATGAAAGAAGGGCTCCGGTGTATAGAGAGGACCTCACCGTTTAAGAAGTAACCATAGAAACGATGGAACCCACTATATCCATTTATATTTACTACTTTTATGTGTTTTTGATACCTAATATCAATACAATTTTTTCTAGGCATTTCACCTAGAAAAAAAAAAAAAAAAAAAATCGTGGTCGGGAAGGTTATAGTAGCAAAAGCCATTGGAATTCAAATTTTATACATTGGAAGAATCCGTTTTGTTATTAATAGACTAGGGGAAGGGAATAACTGAAAGAAAGGAAATCGATTAGTTATTCATCAAAGTTTCATTTATTCAATGACCAGAATTAAACGAGGGTATATAGCTCGAAGACGTAGAACAAAAATTCGTTTATTTGCATCAACCTTTCGAGGGGCTCATTCAAGACTTACTCGTACTATTACTCAACAGAAAATAAGAGCTTTGGTTTCGGCTCATCGGGATAGAGGTAGACAAAAGAGAGATTTTCGTCGGTTGTGGATCACTCGGATAAATGCAGTAATTCGCGAGAATAAAGTATACTTCAGTTATAGTAAATTTATACACAATCTGTACAAGAGACAGTTACTTCTTAATCGTAAAATACTTGCACAAATAGCTATATTAAATAAGAGTTGTCTTTATATGATTTCCAATGAGATCATAAAATAAAGAGATTGGAAGGAATCCGTTGGAATAGTTTAAATGGAGTTCCCTGGAGAATGAACTCTGGGAAGGTAGAGTAGAAATTAGTATAATAAAATATGATAAAGTCATCAAAATGAAGAAAGACGTTAAATAAAAAATATTTATTCCTCTTCTCCCATTTTTTTTCTTACGACAGGACATTTCGATTTTACGATTTTTCGAACAAAAAAAAAAACGTCAATCCGCATTTGAGTTTGGATTGGAATTTTATTTTGATTCAATTCAATTGAAGAGTCAACCTATTTTTTTTCTGGTTCTAAGACCAGCAGCTCTAGCGGTTGACTCGCTTCTTTCAAATTGTTTCTCATTATTAAGAAAAGGTAACGGAGATAAAATACGAGCTTGTTTTATAGCAATAGTAATTAATCGTTGTTGTTTTAAGGTCAATCTATTCACCCGTCTAGATAATATTTTTCCTTGTTCGCTAATAAATCGACTAATTAAACTCATGTTTCTATAATCAATTCGATCCCCCGATTGGATCGGAGGCAAACGCCTACGAAAAGATCGCTTAGATTTAAGAAAGATTCGCTTGGATTTATCCATGGTTTGTTTATTCCTTATCCTGAAAATCCCAATCCTATTTCTTAATTCTACATCATCTTTGATCCGATCGAAATAGGATTTGGTTTGTTTATATTTATTTGTTTCTATTTAAATAAATTAAAAAATAAATTAAAATAAATTATATATATATATTGTTATATATAATATGTAATTTTTCATCTTCCTTGGAAGACTGACACACGAGCGATCGGTTCGATCTATTTCTTTATCTCCCCATGAATCGTATGTTTGTAACAACAGGGACAGAATTTTCTCAATTCCAATCGACTAGGCGTATTGTGTCGATTCTTTTGAGTAATATATCTGGAAATGCCCATTGATTCCTTATTAACACGATTTCGAACACAACTGGTACATTCCAAAATAACCGTTACTCGGACATCTTTACCCTTAGCCATGAACCTCCTTTGGTTTTTGATTCACTCAATTCTTTAATTTTCCGACCTGAAGCAAGGAAGAAGAAAGGACACAAAAATAGAAGCAGGTAACTCGAAATCAAATTATGAAAGAAATATTTTGTTGCAATCAATATAGTAATAAATAATAAGTAATATAATGATTTCTAACTATATTTATAATTTTTAATTGCCGTACAGTATTTCATTTTCAGTTAAGTATCTTGTATGATATTGTTGCCCCAACCACCGCATTTCCGTTCTATTATTAATTTAATTTGAGCCTGAGCCCGAGTTCATAGTTTCACTGAGGGTGAAACCGCTTTTTCTTTGTTTTTTTTTTTTTAGAAAGAATAAGTAAAAAAAGAAAAAACAAAGAAAAAAAGAAGGGAGGGGTAGGGATTAGTTACAGATATTTGATTGTATCTCTAATCTTCTTCCCCCTTCCCATATCAATAGCTAGAATGAAAAAAAGGGGAATATCAACGCATCCGGAAAAAAACGATTGATCTCTATCAATAAACCTGCTAAAGCCCCGAACCATAGAGTACTTACTACCGGTGCCACGGAGAGATATGTTTTTAGATCTCGCATTTTAAAAACTCCTCTTTCTGTATTCGTTATTGTAATTTTATTGTAATTTGTAATACCTAATGGTAATACATATATGACCGGATGTGTATATGTAGTTAATGACTTACCACTTGTACGCGGAGTTCCTAATTCAAATTGAAATGTACAAAATAGATATTTATTTAAAGAAAAAAATACGTCCATTTCCGCCTTAAATTCCTAAAAAATATTCATTTTTTGTGGTAGATTTCATATTTATTTCATACTTTATATAAGTCTTTTACCATATTATATGTTTGTTATATGATATATGAGACCAAAAGGAAGAAGGAAGAAATGATAAGATAGTTTGTGTATATCAATGTAGGA